TATTGTATGGAATCAAAATTTTCTTATTTCGAGTAATTTTTGATCCAATTTTCAAAGATCTTTGACATATCTATATTTATTTTTTATGAAGAGAATATTATTTAGAGAAAAAATAGATAATGAATAAGAAATAATAATTCGTTTTGAACAATAGATGTCTTTCACATCCAACTATAACAATGAGTAACTTCTTCATTTTTAAATGGCAGTTCCAAAAAAACGTACTTCTATATCAAAAAAGCGTATTCGTAAAAATATTTGGAAAAGGAAAGGATATTGGGCGGCGTTAAAAGCTTTGTCATTAGGGAAATCTCTTTCTACCGGGAATTCAAAAAGTTTTTTTGTACGACAAACAAATAAGTCCTAAAATATTAATATTGGAATAATCGGAATGGATTTTACTCGAAAAATTGGCTCAGTAATTTGTTAATATAAAATTCACAATTGTCAGTCCCTATTCTAATCAATATGAAATAGACCGGGTTTCAATCTTAATCTTCTAAGATGTCTAAAAGAAGAATTCTTCTGTTTTCTGAATTATAAAATAAAGAAAAAAAGACAAGATTTTTTATTTCTTTTTCGTATATTTTCACTCACATTTTGGTGGTGGGGAGTCTTATTTTCCCCATCGACCTTTACAATAATAAAAAATTTTTATCTTTCTCGGGAAGGGCAGATATAAGATTTTTAGTTAAAATTAATGAATTGTTGAAACTAATGAATTCCATGTTAAAAAATTTTTATTTTTGATAACTTTCTGACTTCTTAATTTCTCGGAATTACTATATGGATTGCCGATATATCTCCAATGTTCAGCCCACTCAATAAAAGAACTTAATTGTTGAGATATTATGTACAAATAAGGTCTCAATTTGGAGTAATCCAAAATATGGCTATTTTGGATTCATTGAGAAAATTTATTTTTTGTTTCAAATTTATGAAATCAGATAAACAAGAAATAATTAAGTATCAATAAAAGTAAAAAATGAAAACATTTTTTTTATTCTATTGAGAGAATTATCTAGTTGCAAAAGTTGGATTTTAGAATAGGATAAACTACGTCAAAGCCCTAAAATAAATAAACCGGACACCCTAAGAAACTAATGAACCTTCAAATTGACTTTTGAACTCATTTTTTTTATCAATTTGAATCTTTACTAAAAAAACTTATTTGATTGAATTGACTTGTTCAATCTCGACGATTGAATATAAATAGGCTATTATGAGTTCGAGCAAGCCGCTATGGTGAAATCGGTAGACACGCTGCTCTTAGGAAGCAGTGCTAGAGCATCTCGGTTCGAGTCCGAGTGGCGGCATGCCATTTTATAAAAGAGATCCAATAGATCCTATAATAAAAATAAATTAAATTCCCGATTTATATTTCTTAATTAATTTAGGGGATTCCCTCCCTTTTTTTCATTTTTATGATATTTTCAACTTTAGAGCATATATTAACTCATATTTCCTTTTCGATTGTTTCAATTGTAATTACAATTCATTTGATAACCTTATTGGGCAATGAAATCATAAAACCATATGATTCGTCAGAAAAGGGGATGATAGCTACTTTTTTATGTCTAACAGGATTATTAATCACTCGTTGGATTTATTCGGGACATTTCCCACTAAGTGATTTATATGAATCATTAATCTTTCTTTCATGGAGTTTCTCCCTTATTCATATAGTCCCTTATTTCAAAATAAGAAAAAATGATTTAACCGCAATAACTGCCTCAAGTACTATTTTTACCCAAGGCTTTGCTACTTCGGGTCTTTTAACTGAAATACATAAACCCACAATATTAGTACCCGCTCTACAATCGGAGTGGTTAATAATGCACGTAAGTATGATGATTTTGAGCTATGCGGCTCTTCTTTGTGGATCATTATTATCAGTAGCACTTCTAGTCATTACATTTAGAAAGATTTTTTATAGTTATAAAAGTAATAATTTATTAAAATTAAATGAGTCATTTTCATTTGGTGAAATCCAATACAAGAATGAAAGAAACAATATTTTAAAAAAAACTTATTTTTTTTCTGCTAAGAATTATTACAAAGCCCAATTGATTCAACAATTAGATTATTGGAGTTATCGTGTGATTAGCCTAGGATTTATCTTTTTAACCATAGGTATTCTTTCAGGAGCAGTATGGGCTAATGAAGCATGGGGATCATATTGGAGTTGGGATCCAAAGGAAACTTGGGCCTTTATTACTTGGATCGTATTCGCAATTTATTTGCATACTCGAACAAATAAAAAATTGCAGGGGGCAAATTCCGCAATTGTGGCGACTCTAGGCTTTCTTATAATTTGGATATGCTATTTTGGGGTCAATCTATTAGGAATAGGGCTACATAGTTATGGTTCGTTTACGTTAACCTCTAGTTAAATTCAAGAAAAGTTCTTACGAATACAAACAGAGTAGAATACGGTGTGTATAAAAACCCTTGTGTCAACTGGCGAGAACCATGTGAATCAAGTAGTGTAGTGATTCAC